CAGGACCCTTAGCTATTGTTCTTGAGAAATGACCAGGTTTGGCCCATTGCTCAAAAGATGTTTTTACAGGATCTCTATTCACAAGAATTTTCACTTCTGGTTCCGGCGAACGAATAATCATTAAGTCCTCCTCTTTCCGGACAACACATACAAAGAGACCTGCCAAGAGTCAAGTTTTTAGTGAACTTCTAAAAGATGGATTTTTGATTAGTTCTTTATCTATCTATCATCCATCTATTTCTTAAGTTATTTACTAAACTAGATAGTTATTCACTAGAGCAATTATGATATTGAGTCAATCCGAGGCAAGTGTTCGAATCTATTATGACATAAGCATTAGGTGCCCAACGGACTTTTTTTATCTTGGAAAAGATTTTCTCGGTATTATGAATAGAATATTTTTTGTCTAATATAGTTTGAAATGTTAGGGATGATGCCATTTCGAGATTTTTAATAATATTTCTTTATAAGCAGGATCGAACTTTTTTAGTATATATTTGAGGCTATCAAAAAATAGTTTATATAGATCTACTTTCATACAACATAATGTCTTTTTTGTACGTAAAAAAAAGAAAGTAAAACTCAAAAGATACCCCATTATTCATTAGAATAGAAGATAGAATAAGATCATTCTGAATATCTTTCTTGTGTTTTTAAACTTAGTTTACTATTAAAGTTATTAACTTTAATTAGTTCTAGTCTATTCTTAATTTATAAATATTAAATATATTACTTAGTGATATTCATAGTGTTATTTAGCTACTGAATATCTCATATTGCATAGAAATACAGTTCTTCCATAAATAGATTGAATATGGACTCATTTGGATTTCATAATAATTATTCAAAACACATAAAAAAAAAAATGACTGAGAATTTAATACTCTTAGTGTAACCTTTCTATTACAAATTCGAATTTTCCCCTCTTTCTCCTATGTTTAAATCGTGCTCTATCTTCCTATATTTTTCTATATAGCATATTCGAGTAATGGTATGAAAAGGGTCCATTGTCTAACAGACAGGACAGAGCTCTTCTAAACCTTTGGTATAGGTTCAAATACTATTGGAGGCAATTTTTTTCATCGAGTATTCTTCTTACTATATTAAGATTAAGAATCCTATTAAATTGAAATAAATAAATTGAATATTGAATACTTAATATTCAAAAAAGGAAAATTCGATTTTGAAATAGATTTACACAAAATCACTCAGATCACTCTTTTATTTCATTTTCCTTTTTGAACTTTGCTACGCGATCGATAATCCCATAATCTTGAGCTTCTGTTGCCGACATAAAAGAGTATCTTTCCAGATCCTTCTGTATAACATTTATAGGTTTACCTGTGTTTTCTGCATAAATATCCGCAATTGTGTTACGAAGTTCAAGCATATCTTCTGCTTCCATCATTAATACATCTATATTTGTATTTGTCCTAATACGGGCACTTCTAGGTTGGTGAATCAAAATCCTAGCGTTAGGGACCCATCTAGTAATTGTTCCTCCGGCCAGGATCAAAGATGCCCCTGCTAATCCCATAGCTATTGTACACACATTAAATTCTTGATTAGATCTTTTTAATCAATTTTCTTTCTTTATTTAATGGGTTTCTTTTTATTTTCTAGGTCGATTCAAAAAAACTGTAACGAAGGGATTGATTGATCATTCGAATGATCAAAAAGTATCTATTTATTCTCCAATAATGCAATCTTCCCGTTGCGTATTGGTACTTATCGGGTATAAAATAGATCTGCTTCTCTTTGTTCTTACGAACAGAGTTGTTCCCTTATTTTGATTTTCAATGAGATGAAATCAAAATGAACCCACAGAATCTACTAAAAAAGAGTTTTAGGTTAGGTACACAGTATATAGTCTCTTACTTTAATGCGATAAAATAAGGTGATATAGTCTCTATTTTTCTTTGATAAAGGGGTGTTTCCATGGGTTTACCTTGGTATCGTGTTCATACTGTCGTATTGAATGATCCCGGTCGATTGCTTTCTGTTCATATAATGCACACAGCTCTAGTTGCTGGTTGGGCCGGTTCGATGGCTTTATACGAATTAGCGGTTTTTGATCCCTCTGATCCTATTCTTGATCCAATGTGGAGACAGGGTATGTTCGTTATACCTTTCATGACTCGTTTAGGAATAACCAATTCATGGGGCGGTTGGAATATTTCAGGAGGAACTGTAACCAATCCAGGTATTTGGAGTTATGAAGGTGTTGCAGCGGCACATATAGTGTTTTCTGGTTTGTGCTTCTTGGCAGCTATCTGGCATTGGGTATATTGGGACTTAGAAGTATTCTGTGATGAACGTACAGGAAAACCTTCGTTGGATTTGCCCAAGATTTTTGGAATTCATTTATTTCTCTCAGGTGTAGCTTGCTTTGGCTTTGGCGCATTCCATGTAACAGGTTTGTACGGTCCTGGAATATGGGTGTCCGATCCTTATGGACTAACTGGAAAAGTACAAGCTGTCAATCCAGCTTGGGGTGTGGATGGTTTTGATCCTTTTGTTCCAGGAGGAATAGCCTCTCATCATATTGCTGCAGGCACATTAGGTATATTAGCAGGCTTATTCCATCTGAGTGTCCGTCCACCTCAACGTCTATACAAAGGATTACGCATGGGCAATATTGAAACTGTACTTTCCAGTAGTATTGCTGCTGTCTTTTTTGCAGCTTTTGTTGTTGCAGGAACTATGTGGTATGGTTCAGCAACTACCCCAATCGAATTATTTGGTCCTACTCGTTATCAATGGGACCAGGGATACTTTCAACAAGAAATATATCGAAGAGTTAGCGCCGGGCTAGCCGAAAATCTAAGTTTATCGGAAGCTTGGTCTAAAATTCCTGATAAATTAGCTTTTTATGATTACATTGGTAATAATCCGGCAAAAGGGGGATTATTTAGAGCAGGTTCAATGGATAACGGAGATGGAATAGCGGTTGGATGGTTAGGACACCCCCTTTTTAGAGATAAAGAAGGTCGGGAGCTTTTTGTACGTCGTATGCCTACCTTTTTTGAAACATTTCCGGTAGTTTTGGTAGATGAAGACGGGATTGTTAGAGCCGATGTTCCTTTTAGAAGGGCAGAATCTAAATATAGTGTTGAACAAGTAGGTGTAACTGTTGAGTTCTATGGTGGTGAACTTAATGGAGTAACTTATTCAGATCCTGCTACTGTTAAAAAATATGCTAGACGTGCCCAATTAGGTGAGATTTTTGAATTAGATCGAGCTACTTTGAAATCTGACGGTGTTTTTCGTAGTAGTCCAAGGGGTTGGTTTACTTTTGGACATGCTACATTCGCCTTGCTCTTCTTTTTCGGACACATTTGGCATGGCGCTAGAACCTTGTTCAGAGATGTTTTTGCTGGTATTGATCCAGATTTGGATGCTCAAGTGGAATTTGGAACATTCCAAAAAGTTGGAGATCCAACTACAAAGAGACAAACTGTCTTATAGAGCATTTTGTGGTTGGTATATTGATTTCTTTCCTCTTTTTTTCTTCATCGGGCACAAGAAAAAAGAATCTTGATTTGAATCATCATCTTCTCTTTGATTCTTTTTCTTTATTTATATGATAAATGATCTCAAGTGAATAGGTGTGGAAGCTATAATTGTAAACCACAATCGAATCTATGGAAGCATTGGTTTATACATTCCTTTTAGTCTCGATTTTAGGGATAATCTTTTTCGCTATCTTTTTTCGAGAACCACCTAAGGTTCCAACTAAAATAAAAAAATAAAATAAATCTTGAAACAATTTAATTGAATTGAAGTAATGAGTCTACCAATAAGGGAAGCTCATTACTTCAATTACTTCAACTAATCCCCATGTTCTTCGAATGGATCTCTTAGTTGTTGAGAGGGTTGCCCAAAAGCGGTATATAAGGCGTACCCAGTAAAGCTTACAAGTAAACCAGATATAAAGATCGCGACTAAGGTTGCTGTTTCCATTTTTTAATAATTTCCAGAATGGATCTACTATAACGATATAAGATCATTTATTTAGAAATACAACAGAATAGTATACAAAGTCAACAGATCTTAACCAATCATTATTTAATAGAATACAATTTATGGCTACACAAACCGTTGAAGATAGTTCTAGATCTGGATCAAGACGAACTCCTGTCGGGGATTTATTGAAACCCTTAAATTCAGAATATGGTAAAGTAGCTCCGGGCTGGGGTACTACACCACTTATGGGAGTTGCAATGGCTTTATTTGCTGTATTCCTATGTATTCTTTTGGAAATTTATAACTCTTCTGTTTTATTGGATGGGATTATTAGGAATTAGGTTTTATGAGGTTTTGATCTTTCCAGTAAAGAAAAAATTACTACTAATGCTAAAATCTTGATTTCTAAAGAAAAGATTTTGGTAGTTCGATCGTGGACTTTTTTTGTTTCGGTATTTTTGGAAAATGAGTGTGTGACTTGTTATAATTGATCCTATGAATAATAAATGGGTTTTTTATCGATCTCTAACAAGATAATGAATTCTACCTCGTCAGACATTTATTCTAGTATCTGGAGCACGAAATAAATAGAATAGACCAAGAAAAGAAAAATTGAACTATGATTCATACCTATTATTCAGTCAGACCTCGTAACCGGACTCAAAAAAACGGGAATATATTAACTAGAATATATATTTTCAGAATATATATTTTTGAAATCAAACGAATTATACTTCATTCATATTTTTATTTTGACCGAAGGGCAACTCTTTCTGTTAATTTTGTTGAGTCAAGTCATTGGATCTATAAAAAAAAATGATAAATAAAAGGATTCTTACTCAGAGATCCTTTGAGTTTAGCTTGAAAATAAATCATCGTGGTTCTAGTATAAATCTGAGGTTTCAAAGTGATTCATAGAGTCTCAACAAGAAAATTCCTATCAATTAGTAAAAAAGAAGAAGTACAATTTATGCACAGAAAACCATAAATCCAATAAACAATAATAATTCAAAATAGGAAGGAGAAAATTCAAG